AAAGTAAAGATCGTGATTTGGAATGACTCGAAATACTTGTTAATGTAATAATAAAACCTAGCAAGACCAACCAACAGGTTAGGTTTCGTGACAATAAAAAGGTTTATTTTGAAGCAAACCTACAAAATGGGGCATAGTTTAGTGGTAGAGTCGGCTGAATCGTAAATGATCTACAGAAGATACTTCGAATGGAATCACGCGTTGTCGAACGATTCGACAGACAAAATCTCCCCATCCAAAAACCAACTCATAGAAATAGAAGAGGGCGCAAACGTTGATACATTTCGGACCAATTATTGTCTCTGAAATAATGAATTGGGGTTATTGTTCTGCTAAAAGGCGATACGTCGGGGGATTCCTAACTCATCCAAGTTCAAATGGGCCCCTATTACATAAAGTCTGCATTGGTAGAAGTAGAATTGGAATGATGAACAACTGGATTGGGGTAGATTGGAATAGAAAAAAAAAAAATAAGTATTGTACAGAAACAGAAAAATGACTACTTGCTTTGCTAAGCCGGTTATACGAAGAAAAGCCTATTGTACAATGAAACTTACCAAAGAGCTTCATTTTTGAGACTCTGGTTTTTCTACAAATACAAGAACAAGAATAGGCCCTAGATCATGTGACTTACTATTCGATTTGATTTGGTTGGGTTAGGTTGGAGTTTTTCTTGAGCCAGCCCATGTTATGATTTTGACTTCATAAATTGACTTTGGTATACCAAAGCAAAGGTGTATCACTAAATCCTGGATCATGAACAATAAAGAAAAAAGTCGTATGTCATTCACACACGAAGATTAATGAAGAAGAATGGATTTTTTTATCCAAGATTTGAACCGATCCGGTTGGATCCATTGGAATAAATTCTTGTTTTCATGCCCCGAGGGATCTCCGTGATCCTGTGGGAATGATTTCATTTCTATGGAACAATCAACCGGCCGGCCACGCGCACTAATTAGGAAATGAATACAAAAATGTATAGGGCTATACGGACTCGAACCGTAGACCTTCTCGGTAAAACAGATCAAACTGATTATTATCGAAATGATTCGAACTGTTTCAAAGACCCAACATGCGTTTTTTTTTTTTTGCATTGGGCTCCTTCATTAACTGATAGAAAGATCGGCTAGTCCACCATATTTGTTTCTTGACAGGAAGATAACGAGATGGCTCCATGCGCTCGGATTCATTATTTGTATTCTGATCCAGGAGCAATACCAAAGTGTTTCAAAGAAGGGTTACCCTGACGTAGGTCTGCCTCCGGCCTAGATCAACCTAAGTTAAATGGAGTCTCTATCGATCCGTCCCAAGAGTCAAATATGATACTTCATACACCTTAAAGTTCATAGGACGAAAAGAGGTTATTTTGAGGTCCTTATACTCATTATGCCTAGCATTGAATAGACTGGGTATTCACCTTATCAATGATCAAACCAATGATGGGTCCTATTTGGTACCTGAATTGGCACCTGAATCGGACCGAACCAAATTTTTGTCATGCTATTGTTCTCTTGTTCCTCGAATCCATGGAGTAAGACATCGATTTCTCAATAAGATCAATTCTGTTGATTGCATGATGGGCTCCTCTGAAAAAGCATTGGCGCGCGTGTAAACGAGGTGCTCTACCTAACTGAGCTATAGCCCTTGTCATAGACATATTAACATCTAGATAATTTCTTGTCAAGATGGATATTCCATAATCCCACATGATAGCTCTCTGATCCGTTTCCTGCCAAGGATTGGTATTGCTGAGAAGTCATATTCTGTCTATAATCTCCGATGTGATTGGTCCCATTTTTTCTTTCTCTTTGTGATGATAAATGACCTACTTAACCCAGTGGTTAGAGTATTGCTTTCATACGGCGGGAGTCATTGGTTCAAATCCAATAGTAGGTAGAACTTATTAGATACCATTGACTCTGGTATCTAATAAGTTTTTCTACCCACCTTCTTTTCTTTTTTTATGGATTTTGTACCCTTTCCCTATTATCCTCCCACTACTCATACTCATATTTGTATTTTTTTTTTTTTTGTTCGTTACATCAGATTACACTTGAGTGTATCCAATTGGCGGAATCCAAATAGGGTGTATAAACAGAACTTCTTTTGATTATTCTGATGCATCGACTAGTACGAAATAACATTGATAGCCTCTACTCGTGTCCTAGCTCGTCTAAGAGCTAGATTCGCCTCAATTGCTTGTCTCTTGCCTTCAGCTCTACTCAAGTTAGCTTCAGCTATCTCAAGAGTTCGCTGAGCTTCTTGTGGATCAATGTCACTACCCTTCTCTGCATCATTTACTAAAATGGTGATCTCATTATTGCCTATTCTAGCGAAACCGCCCATCACAGCCATCGTTACCCATTGGTCGTTGAGGCGTATTCTCAAAATACCTATATCTACAGCTGTGGCAATAGGGGCGTGGTTTGGTAATACGCCAATTTGGCCACTATTAGTAGATAAAATGATTTCTTTCACTTCTGAATCCCAAATAATT